ACAAATTGCTTCTCAATACAATTTCTTTCAAATTCATTAAAATTTCATGTATTGATTCTTGAATACCTGCTATAGTAGAAAATTCGTGTGATATTTTCTCAGATTTTGCACGTGTAATACAGGTTCCTTCTATTTCTCCAAGTAAAGCTCTTCGAATCGCAATGCCTATCGTATCAGATTGGCCTTTCATAAGTGGAGACATAATAAAGCGTCCGTAATAAAGACGCTTATTGTCCTTTCTTGATTCAACACATTTCCACTGCAGTGTCCGAGTAGATATTGTTACTTTCTCTCGAACCATAATAATATTGTTATTGTGAATTCGTTGAATTATTTATTTCTCTTGAAATCTCTTCATTATTTATTTTTTACACACGCCTTTTTTTAGGGGGTCTGCATCCATTATGTGGCATAGGGGTTACATCCCGGACGAAAGTTAATAGTATACCACTTCTTCGAATAGCTCTTAATGCTGCATCGCGTCCGAGACCAGGACCTTTTATCATGACTTCAGCTCGTTGCATGCCTTGATCCACTACTGTCCGAATAGCATTTCCTGCTGTGGTTTGAGCAGCAAAAGGCGTTCCTCTTCTTGTGCCTTTGAATCCACAAGTCCCAGCCGAGGACCAAGAAATTACTCGTCCCCGTACATCTGTAATGGTCACAATAGTATTGTTGAAACTTGCTTGAACATGAATAACTCCTTTTGGTATTTTACGTCCATTCTTACGTGAACCAATGCGTCCAGTTCTGCGTGAACCAACTCGTGGTAAAGGTTTTGCCATATTTTATCATCTCATAAATATAAGTCAGCGTTCTATGGATATATCCATTTTATGTCAAAATCGATCTTTTCTTTTTTTTTCCATCGGATCCTTTAGAGTGTTCTCGCTTACAAAGATTATCCTTGCCTTTGCTTATGTCTTGGGTTGAAGCAAATTACTATAATTCGTCCGCGTCTACGTATCAGTCGACATTTTTCGCAAATTTTACGAACAGAAGCTCTTATTTTCATATTTATTATCCCTTAATTTTTGAATATACATACTTTTTTTTGAAGAAACTAAGTTTCTTTAAATTTTGAAATCTTAAATTCTATTCCTAGGAAAGGCGAAAGGACTTTTATGGTATTCGAAACCTATTCGTTTCTCTTTTTTTTTTTAACAAAAAAATAAGAAGTATGGATCGAATTCGGATACCAAAAAGATTACCATATATAACACAAGATTTCTCCACCAATTCTTTCGAGTCGAGCTTCCCGGTCTGTCATTATACCTCGAGAAGTAGAAAGAATTACAATGCCCATCCCACCCAAAATTCTAGGAATTTTTTGATAGTTAGAATAGATTCGTAGCCCCGGCCGGCTGATCCGTTTTAAATTTAGACTAGTTCTATATGGGCCTTGCTTCTTCCTTCTATGGCGTAGGGTTAAAACCAAAAATTTTTTGTTGCCTTCCTGATGTTTCCGTACATTTTCAATAAAACCCTCTCTTAAGAGTATTTTAATAATGTTTTCGGTAATGTTAGTAGCTGCTATTCGAACGGTTCCTTTTCTATTCATGTCAGCATTTCGTATAGAGGTTATTATCTCAGCAATAGGATCCCTACCCATGATAAACTAAAATTTTTATTTTTCTCTAGTTTTGATATAATCAACATATTCTTGTTTTTTGTTTTTGTTAATTAATTAGTTAATCTCTCAATTTTCATTTTCTTATTATTTATTTAATTAAAGGTATATCCGTGAAACACAATTTACTAATTAATTTGATTAATGATTAATTCTATTTCGTCTTTATTCAACTAATTCAAATACTATAACTAAAATACTAAATACTATAACTATCTCATGGTCTCCTCTTAATCTGAAATTTTTTATCTTATATGGTTTAATTTTTTATCTTATAAGACCTCAGGTGCTAATGAAACTATTTTAGTAAAATTTAACTGTCTCAATTCCCGGGCAATTGCACCAAAAATTCGAGTTCCTTTTGGATTTCCCTCTTGATCAATGACAACTGCAGCATTGTCATCATATCGTATTATTATACCGTTATTACGTTTAAGTTCTTTAGAAGTACGTACAATTACAGCTCTGATTACTTCTGATCTTTCTAGAGGCGAATTGGGTGTTGCTTCCTTGATCACAGCAACAATAATGTCACCGATATGAGCATATCGTCGATTACTAGTTCCTATGATGCGAATACACATCAATTCTCGGGCTCCGCTGTTATCTGCTACATTCAAATGGGTCTGAGATTGGATCATATCATTTTTTTTTATTGTTAGTTAAATGCAAAGGAAAAAAAAGATATATTGTTTGTCCAAAACAAAAAAGAAACTTCCACTCCTTTTTAGTATACAAAAGGTCTTTTTCCTTTGGTTCTATATTTCTATTTTGAAATTAGGAATTGAGTTCGTATAGGCATTTTGGATGCTGCTATTGAAATAGACTTTCTTGCTATATTTTCTGCTACGCCCCCCATTTCATAAAGTATTCTACCTGGTTTAACCACAGCTACCCAATATTCCGGAGATCCTTTCCCTGAACCCATCCGTGTTTCCGTAGGTCTTAAAGTAACGGGTTTGTCGGGAAATATACGTACCCATATTTTTCCACCGCGGCGTGCATTTCGTGTCATTGCTCGTCGCCCCGCTTCTATTTGTCTAGATGTAATCCAAGCGGGTTCAAGTGCTTGAAGAGCATATCTTCCAAAACAAATATTATTTCCTCGAAAAGCTATTCCTTTCATTCTTCCTCTATGTTGTTTACGGAATCGGGTTCTTTTTGGGTTATAGTTGATGGTTCTTTCTCAATTCCATCTCTACTACAGAACCGGACATGAGAATTTCTTCTCATCCAGCTCCTCGCGAACGAAATGATTAAAAAAATATACCTGTCTTTCTATTCTTTTCAATTTTTACTTAATTTACTTAAATTTATTTATTTTTTTAATCTATTTCTTACTGATTAGATCTATTTATTTTTTTAATCTATTTTTTATTGATTAGATCTATTTATTAGTATTAGAATCTTAGATTATTAGAATAGGATTTTAGTAGAATAGAATATTAGTAGAAGAATAGAATATTAGTAGAATAGAAATTTGTATCTATTTGTATATATTACAATCTATATTCTATTTTCTAGTTCTAATAGTTATAGATCGAATAGTTAATCGAAAAAATTGTCTATAATTACTGTCTATAATATAACTAGAATAATTTTTTCGATTTTTTTTTTTGATAATCTTGTTTTTGTTATTTGTTATAAGTTTGTAACAAATTTTTTTAGATATTCTAATTAGGATATCAGATTCATCAAATTTAGCAATTAAAAAGAATAAAAAAAAATCTTCGCGGGCGAATATTTGCTCTTGCTTATTTAGTCTTTCAATAGTTATTTTATTTGGAGAGGTAACCCATGATCTCTCATAATAAAATAAAAGGATTGTCTTCGGGTTCCTTTCGCTATCCTCCCAATAAATCATTAAGATTTGGTTTCATTAAAATCTTATGTATTTACAGGTTCCATCGTTCCCATCACTTCTCCAGTAATGCTTAGGTCTTAATTTTCCAATGGAGCCTCTAATAAAATTTGTTCTTGAGTCAATCTTCTCAGTCTGAATTGACTCAAGGCTCTTGATTTTTTGTTTTATCAACGGAGTAGTTTAATTTTAAAATTTTAAATCAATTGGTATTGATGCTTTACTACATTAGCTTTTCTGTGATGACTTATAGACCTTACATATTGGAATTCTCTATCATTGATATTCATTCTTTTTCTTTCTTTCAACCTTCCACTTATCTGCTCCGCATAATTTTCCATTTTGATTTCTAAATCATAATCAGATTCGTTTTCTTTTGTTTGTGCAAAAAGTATTTTAATTGCTACAATTATATGACCAATATATCATATCTTGACTCTTTTTTTATATCCAGATAATGCAAAGTGATGAGTTGGTTATTAGTTTGTATACTTATTAGTTCATACTCTGGTCAGTCCTTTTTTTTATCCGGACTCTAAAAAACCAACGAGTCACACACTAAGCATAGCAATTATATCAATAAATTTTTTTATTTATTTTATTTAATTTTATTCAACCCTATAGAAATAGAATTAGACGAATTAGAAATAAACGTATATAGTTAAATTATTAATATTAAATTAATTATATAGTGTGAAATGAAATTCGAAATTATTAAATTTTAAATTCTTAATATTTAAATATATATCTTAATATTTAAATATATATCTATAGTTAATAGAATTCGAATTGCTTCTTTTTGTTTTGATTAAACTAAAAAAACAATGAAAGAGTTTGTCTTTTTTTGTTTTCTTCTAGCAATGGATAGAATCGAAAAACAAGTCAAGTAAGGGCTTATTATTTCTTGTCTATAAATGTCCAAATTTTTATGCCTAATACCCCATAAATAGTTCTAACTGTATACGAGCAATAATCAATTTTAGCTCGAATGGTTTGTAGAGGAACCCTACCTTCTCGAATCCATTCGACTCGTGCAATTTCTTTACCATCAAGACGTCCCGCAATTTGTACTTGAATTCCTTTTGTATCTGCCTGTTCAGTTAATTCAATAGCTTTTTTCATTGCTTTACGAAAAGAAACTCTATTCTTTAATTGTCCAGCTATAAATTCTGCAAGAATATTAGGGTTCCCATAAGGATTTGAAATTCTTGTAATAATAATATTGAGTTTTCGGTTTACACAATTAAGTTCTTTTTGTACATGGATCTGTAATTCTTCGATTCGTTTAGGTCTACTTTCTATTAATAATTTTGGGAATCCCATATATATTATGACCTGAATCACATCGATTCGTTTTTGAATCTCTATACGTGCAATTCCCTCAACGCCAGAAGATATTTTGGTATTTTTTTTTACAAAATTCTTGATAGAGTTTCTTATTTTTTGATCTTCTTGTAGACCCTCAGAGTAATTTTTTGGTTGTGCAAACCAAAGAGAATGATGACTTTG